TCAATTGAACTAAACTAATCCTGTCAATTGGTTTTTTCTTACCGTTACTGTTGTATCTGGGAAAATTGAAACTTAGGTAAGTGTTTTATCAACATATGTAACAAAAGAACATATCTAATTTAGCTCTTTCATGCCTACTATAACTAGTTATTTCGGTTTTCTACTGGCTGCTTTAACTATAACCCCAGCTCTATTGATTGGTTTGAATAAGATACGACTTATTTGAAATGAATTGAATGAACAATTCATAAAAATGAATATTTCTCTGAGATTCCAGGTGTTCCATGGTTCCTTTACACATCAATTGCCAATTCTTGGTTATTGAGATTCACGGATAATTCAGATTAATATTTAGGGATAGATCTTACCCATCTTTTTATCCCCTCAAAAACCGAAATGATTGAAGTTTTTCTATTTGGAATCGTCTTAGGTCTAATTCCTATTACTTTGGCAGGATTATTCGTAACTGCATATTTACAATACAGACGTGGTGATCAGTTGGACCTTTGATTGAGTAACATTTATTTTTTTTGATTGACCTCCTCCCTGCGGGAGGTCAAATTCAAGTTTCAATTAAACTTTTTTTTGTTAAGTTTTTTTATTGTGATTCGACATAACATAAACGGAATCACGCTCTGCAGGATTTGAACCTACGACATCGGGTTTTGGAGACCCGCGTTCTACCGAACTGAACTAAGAGCGCTTTCTTATTACAGGAGATACGACTGTAGTGTAAAGAAAAGGTTTTTTTACCCCCAAACATATCTTGCATACGTATAGCATGCAAAAATGAAAGATTATGTCCAATTTCAATCGATCTTAATTAATCCCTCGTTACTGCCCATAAGAGAAGTAATAGGTAGGGATGACAGGATTTGAACCCGTGACATTTTGTACCCAAAACAAACGCGCTACCAAGCTGCGCTACATCCCTTTTTAAAGTTCTTGTACAGTGTCATTGTACAAAATCCCTGTCTTGTTTTCCACATTGTTATTTTCCCCTCTATCTATATAGAATTTTCTTGTCATTTCTTCTTTTTGCTTTCATATAATAAAAGAATTTTATACATCTGAAACCTAACGTATAAAAAAAAATTTAAATTTATCTTATCGGCGTATCGTATAAAAAAAAGAATAAAAATTTATCGGAAATGCTCAGGAAGAAGGGGTCATCTTTTTCTTTTTTAGGGACAGGAAAATCTCATCTATTGGTTCATTGTACATATCTATTTTAGTTAGGAATTCCGCGTAAAGTAAAAAAAAAATACAAATGATCTTGAACTACAACATCTGACTATACATATATGTATTACAATAAAGAAGGAGGATTTTCAATGCGAGATATAAAAACATATCTCTCCGTGGCACCTGTGCTAACTACTCTATGGTTTGGGTCTTTAGCAGGTCTATTGATAGAAATTAATCGTTTATTCCCAGATGCCTTGTCATTCCCTTTTTTTTAATTCTAGTTATTAATATGCGAAGAAATGAAGAAAATTAGGGATACAATTCTACATGACGTGACTCAAATTTTGCCCCTTCCTTTTTTTTTTTCAGTTCTTTAGGATAGGAGGATAGGAAGGAAAGAAAAAGAAAAAGTGTATTGAACCTCGACAAAAATCTGGTGAATCTAAGATCGAATTTTGGGGAACAGAAATGGAAATGTGTATCCAGATCTAGAGCAGGATCCACGAAATCATAGCATAGAAAGAAGATACTTAAATGAAATATTGGGATTTAAGATAGGAATAATTGATAGTTAGAAAGAAATTGTATTACTTAATTATTACTTTATTATTAATTATTACTATTACTCTATTAATATTAATTGTAATTATATAATTACAACACATACAACACAACGAAATCTTTAGCTTTAGAAATGAAAATTGAATTTCAAGTTAGTAACTTCTATTGATTTTCTTATCGGGTCGAAAATAGAAGAAGTTAAGTCGATCCAAATCAAAAGGGGGTTCATGGCCAAGGGTAAAGATGTCAGAGTCAGAGTTATTTTGGAATGTACCAGTTGTGTCCGAAATGGTGTCAATAAAAAATCGCCGGGTATTTCTAGATATATTACTCAAAAGAATCGACACAATACATCCAGTCGATTAGAATTGAGAAAATTTTGTCACTATTGTCACAAGCATACGATTCATGGGGAAATAAAGAAATAGATGGAACGGAACGTGTGCGCGATCTTTCCAAGGAACAGGAAGAGGAAGAACTTAACATATTTAACTTAACATATATAATATAACATATATAATATACATAATATATACAATACAAATCAAACCCGATTTAATTTTCATATATATATATATATGATGTGTATTATATATGATATGTATAATATATATATGATATGTATAATATAAACGATGCGAATCAAAGCCTATTTCGGTCAGATCTGAAATGAATAAAGAAATAGAATTTTAGAGATAAGGAATAAACCATGGATAAATCCAAGCAACCTTTTCGTAAATACAAGCGATCCTTTCGTAGGCGTTTGTCCCCAATTGGATCGGGGGATCGAATCGATTATAGAAACATGAGTTTAATTAGTCGATTTATTAGTGAACAAGGAAAAATATTATCTAGACGGGTGAATAAATTGACCTTGAAACAACAACGATTAATTACTATTGCTATAAAACAAGCTCGTATTTTATCTTTGTTACCTTTTCTTAATAATGAGAAACAATTTGAGAGAGCCGAGTCGATCCCCAGAACTACTGGTCCTAGAACCAGAAATAAATAAACATACTCCTCAATTGACTCAAAACTCCAATCGGAACTCAAGCTCAGATTGATGTTTTGTTCAAAAGGCCTAGAATCCCGATTTTTTTCTTGTGTTATAAGAAGTTATAAGAAATAAAAAATGGGGGAAGAAGAAATCTTTTTTTTTTATTGAAAGATGTTCGTTCATTCCTACTACTTATCTTACTTCATTTTTTTATTCTATCTTCCCGGAGTTCATTCTCCGGGGAATTCTGTTTCAATTTCAATCATTTCTGTATTATATTTTATAATATCATATCCTTTATTTGATAATCTTATTGGAAATCATGTAAAGACAATTCTTATTTGATATAGATATTTGCGCAAGTATTTTACGATTAAGAAGCAATTGCTTCTTGTACAGATTTGGTATTAATCTACTATAATTATAGAATACCTTATTCTCACGAATAACTGCATTTATTCGAGTGATCCACAAACTACGAAAATCCCTCTTTTGCCTGCCTCTATCTTGATGAGAGGAAACCAAAGCTCTCATTTTCTGTTGAGTAGTCGTTCGAGTAAGTCTTGAATGAGCCCCAATAAAGGTTGATGCAAATAAACGAATTTTTGTTCGACGTTTCCGAGCTGTATATCCTCGTCTAACTCTGGTCATTGAATCAAATTAAACCTTAATGAATAACTAATTGATTTCTCTTCTTTCAGTCATCCTTTACCCCCCGTCAATTAATAACAAAACGGATTATTCCGATATATAAAATATAAATTCCAATGGCTTTTGCTACTATGACTTTCCCCAACCACGATTTTTTATTCCTTCCAGGCATTTCGCCTGGAAATAAGAAATTCTAACGATACCAAATAAAAAAAAATAGTGGGTTCCATCGTTTCTATGGTTACTTTTTTTTTTAAACGGTGAGGTCCTCTCTATACACCGGAGCCTCTTCTTTCATTTTATCAAATGTTATTGTTAACTTGTATAGTTCACACTCTTTGGCTCTACCCATCAATTATACAGTAATAGTTCTTTTCACAATAAGAGTTATCCATACAGTGACGGCATTTAATTATGAAAGTTGGCTAGGTAGCTGACCTTCTTAGTCCGTTCTTTCAAGAATAGGAGTATAACCTTTTTGCTTCTTATAATACCATTTCCTCCGCTTAATGGATAACCATTTGCCCCCAATGGGGAATTGCTTTTCATCTCAAATCTAGGTGATTGGATTTGCACCAATGTAAACCATAAATTCCAAACACAATATAGGTATATGATAGATCTTCTCTATCTATCCTATTCATTGGTACTGGTCATTGATACTGGAAAATTGTCTCATTTGTTCGAACTCATGATCTGAACGAGTCGCACATACACCCTAGTGCATGTTCCTCGACGCTGAGGACATCCTCTAAGAGCGGGAGATTTCGTGACATTTCTTATTGGCTGTCTTGTGTTTCTAATAAGTTGTTTAATAGTTGGCATGCCGTATGTATATATAGAATTCTAGAATGGAATGGGTTGGTTTAGATCGATCTTAACCTGATGATTGATGATCATGAATTTTTTTTTTCTATTCAATATCAAATCGCAGAAAATTCGAATTATGGTTTGAAATGGATTTACATGAAATCCCTAGTATTTTCATTTTCGACCGCTACAAGATCAACAATGCCATGAACTTGGGCTTCTGTTGCTGACATAAAAACATCTCTTTCCATGTCTTCGGATACAACCCATAAAGGATTACCCGTTCTTTGTACATAAACCTTTGTGAGGGTTTCGCGAAGTTTCAGTAGTTCTTCCGCTTCCAGGATAAATTCGCCTGCTTGTGCTTCATAAAAAGAACTAGCAGGTTGGTGAATCATAACCCTGATGATATTGATATAACATCATGAACGGTTCTTCTATCTTGCATGATTGGGCTAAAGTAAGGGATAAAAAAAATATAAGAAAAAAAAATAGAATTGTACAACCGTACAGGCATCTTTTGTGCATACGGCTCTACAATGGAATTTACTTTTTCTTTTTCTTCTCTTCTATTCTATTGAAGAAAGAAATAGAATCCATCCGATCCAGATCGTTGAATGATCCATTTACCACCCTTCCTTTCGTAGGAGTAAAAAAAATACTATGATGGTTCTGTTGCTTTATATATTTATTTTGTCTGTGATTTAGCAATCCCAAAGTTCCTTTCTGATACGATCAAATAAGGAAAAAAATGATCTTTTTTTTTTTTCATTTTTGTACTTTTTATTTCATAACATAAATATCAGAAAGAGAATTCTGGTGTGGAAAAGAATGGTTTGTGACGCTGAAATGTACCCCCGACACATAAGATCAAATCCGAAATGACCTCTCTTTCATACTACTATCTCGACATAAAATCTCATGTTATGAAAAAAACAATAATGGTTTGCTCATATCGAACTCGAAGTGCCATGCTATTATTACTTATTATTCATATTCAATATGGGAAGGCATAGTCTTCCTTTTTTTTTTTCAAATAAAAAAACTCATTGGCGCCAAGCGTGAGGGAATGCTAGACGTTTGGTAATTTCTCCTCCGACCAGAATGAAGGATCCCATTGAAGCGGCTAATCCCATGCATATTGTATGCACATCGGGTGGCACAAATTGCATAGTATCATAAATGGCTATTCCTGGTATTACCCATCCGCCGGGAGAGTTTATAAATAAATAAAGATCCCTAGTATCATCTTCTATACTGAGATATACCATGAGACCAACAAGTTGATTCGAGATCTCGCTATCAACTTCTTGGCCTAAAAAAAGTAATCTTTCTCGATAAAGTCGGTTGATTAGGACAAAATTGGTTCCCTTAGGAACCGTACGTGCACCTTTGGATGCATACGGTTCAAAAAAAAATTGCGAAAAAAAAGAATCAATGTGTCGATAACAGGTTTTTGTTTTTCTAATGAAGGGGGTTTTCTTCTTCTATTTTTCAAAAAACATAAGATGAGTTTTTGTTCCCTTACCTATAAAAAAAAAGAATTTACTGAACTTATTGAACTAACCTCTCATTGATGTATTGTTTCATCGAGATTCAAATCACGATGTCATTTTATTGTTCCTGAATGGGCCCTTTCCATTTTTTTAGGTTCATCTTTGTTCTACTCCGGGAAAAGGTCTGCCCGAATTCTATTTGTACATATAGGGCAAATGATCTCAGTACCACTTTTTTTTGTTACGACTTCTTTTTCAATTTGTTTCATGTCTTCTCCAAACTATTCGATGTATTCATCATACTACTCCATTGGTTGGCAGTTTGAGATCCCTCCTATAGTAAGTATAAGAATCGTTTATGATACAAGTGGTAATCGTACATATATTATCAATTTGTTACCAATTTGGTATTTTCTGAACGGAGCCTGGAGACTTTATTTTATCAGTCCAAGTCAACCATAAATTCTTCTAATTGATAATATTGATCCCCAATATAAATTGATCTAATTGTACTTCACGCTCCAAATGATTGATGGTTCACTCAATCTCAATACAATATTTCTTGGGCGAAACAGAGGATATCTCGATCGGGGGAGAGAACGGGTAAATCCCATATGACCCAATATGTCTGACAAGTCGCACTATACGTCAACCCAAACTGCATCTTCCTCTCCAGGACTCCGAAAAGGTACTTTTGGAACACCAATGGGCATTAAATTAAAGAAAAAAAAATTAAGTACTATACTTCACTTTAATATGGAAACGTAACAATGGGTTTATTGTCTTCATCCTTTTTTCTGTTTATTCTATTTTCTAGATAGATTGATTGGAAGGTTTATAGAGTAAGATAGAATGAATAAAGAAAAATTTTAACGAACGGAGCAATCGATCGTTCGAATGATAAACAAGTATCTATGCATTCGTTCCCACAAAATGGGACCAATTCTCCCATTGCGTATTGGTACTTATCGGGTATAGAATAGATCTGCTTCTCTTTGTTCTTATGAACAGAATTGTTCCGTTATTTTCAATGGAACGGAATAAATATTAACTCTTTCTCATACAGAATCCACTGAAAAGGTTAGGTTCTTAGGTACATAGTATAGTCCTTTCCAATGCGATAAAATAAGGTGACATAGTGTCTATTTATCTTTGATAAAGGGGTATTTCCATGGGTTTGCCTTGGTATCGTGTTCATACTGTCGTATTGAATGATCCCGGTCGATTGCTTTCTGTCCATATAATGCATACAGCTCTAGTTTCTGGTTGGGCCGGTTCGATGGCTCTATACGAATTAGCGGTTTTTGATCCCTCTGACCCTGTTCTTGATCCAATGTGGAGACAAGGTATGTTCGTTATACCCTTCATGACTCGTTTAGGAATAACCAATTCGTGGGGTGGTTGGAGTATTTCAGGAGGAACTATAACGAATCCGGGTATTTGGAGTTATGAAGGTGTCGCAGGGGCACATATTGTGTTTTCTGGCTTGTGCTTCTTGGCAGCTATCTGGCATTGGGTGTATTGGGATCTAGAAATATTCTGTGATGAGCGTACGGGAAAACCTTCTTTGGATTTGCCCAAGATCTTTGGAATTCATTTATTTCTCTCAGGGGTGGCTTGCTTTGGCTTTGGCGCATTTCATGTAACAGGTTTGTATGGTCCTGGAATATGGGTGTCCGATCCTTATGGACTAACTGGAAAAGTACAATCTGTAAATCCAGCGTGGGGCGCGGAAGGTTTTGATCCTTTTGTTCCGGGAGGAATAGCCTCTCATCATATTGCAGCGGGTACATTGGGCATATTAGCAGGTCTATTCCATCTTAGTGTCCGTCCGCCTCAACGTCTATACAAAGGATTACGTATGGGAAATATTGAAACTGTACTTTCTAGTAGTATCGCTGCTGTTTTTTTTGCAGCTTTCGTTGTTGCTGGAACTATGTGGTATGGTTCAGCAACTACCCCAATCGAATTATTTGGTCCCACTCGTTATCAGTGGGATCAGGGATACTTTCAGCAAGAAATATATCGAAGAGTTAGCGCCGGACTAGCCGAAAATCTGAGTTTATCGGAAGCTTGGTCTAAAATTCCCGAAAAATTAGCTTTTTATGATTACATTGGTAATAATCCGGCAAAAGGGGGATTATTCAGAGCAGGCTCAATGGACAACGGGGATGGAATAGCTGTTGGATGGTTAGGACACCCCGTCTTTAGAGATAAAGAAGGGCGCGAGCTTTTTGTACGTCGTATGCCTACTTTTTTTGAAACATTTCCGGTAGTTTTAGTAGATGGAGACGGAATTGTGAGAGCCGATGTTCCTTTTAGAAGGGCAGAATCAAAGTATAGTGTTGAACAAGTAGGTGTAACTGTCGAGTTCTATGGTGGCGAACTCAATGGAGTTAGTTATGGTGATCCTGCTACTGTAAAAAAATATGCTAGACGTGCCCAATTAGGTGAAATTTTTGAATTAGATCGGGCTACTTTGAAATCCGATGGTGTTTTTCGTAGCAGTCCAAGGGGTTGGTTCACTTTTGGGCATGCTACGTTTGCTTTGCTCTTCTTTTTTGGACACATTTGGCATGGTGCTAGAACCTTGTTCAGAGATGTTTTTGCTGGTATTGATCCAGATTTGGATGCTCAAGTGGAATTTGGAACATTTCAAAAAATTGGGGATCCAACTACAAGGAGACAAGTAGTCTGATACAACATTGCTCTGGTATCTTTCGCCTCTATTTTTTTTGATTTGACATAAGGTACCGGAGAAATCTTGATTTGAATCACCATTTATTCTTTGACTCTTTACTTTTCTTTATATGGTAAATGATCCCAAATAAATAGGTGTGGAAGCTATAATTGTAAACCACGATCGAATCTATGGAAGCATTGGTTTATACATTCCTTTTAGTCTCGACTTTAGGGATCATTTTTTTCGCTATCTTTTTTCGAGAACCGCCTAAGGTTCCGACTAAAACTAAAAAAATGAAATAATTTTTCATTATCTCAATTGAAGTAATGAGCCTCCCAATATGGGAGACTCATTACTTCAACTAGTCCCCGTGTTCTTCGAATGGATCTCTTAGTTGTTGAGAGGGTTGCCCAAAAGCGGTATATAAGGCGTACCCAGTAAAGCTTACAAGTAAACCAGATATGGAGATGGCGACTAGGGTTGCTGTTTCCATTTTTAGATAATTTCAAGATCACAATGGATCTACGATAAGATCGTTTATTTACAACTACAACGGAATGGTATACAAAGTCAACAGATCTCAACCAATGAATAGTATTTTATGGCTACACAAACCGTTGAGGGTAGTTCTAGATCTGGGCCAAGACGAACTACTGTAGGGAATTTATTGAAACCGTTGAATTCGGAATATGGTAAAGTAGCACCGGGCTGGGGGACTACACCACTTATGGGGGTCGCAATGGCTCTATTTGCGATATTCCTATCTATTATTTTGGAAATTTATAATTCTTCCGTTTTACTGGATGGAATTTCAATGAGTTAGGTTCATAAGAACTGGAAAGTCCTAGTTTTTCAATCAAAAAAATTACTTTACTTAAGAAAGACTCGGATTTCTAGACCATTCTGGTAGTTCGACCGTGAGATTTATTTGTTTCGGTATTTCCGGAATATGAGTGTGTGACTTGTTATAATTGATCCTATTGATAATACAGAAAATGGGCCTGTCATCTCTATCAAGATGATTCTACCTCGTCGGATATTTATTCTAGTATCTGGAGCACGGAATATATAGAATAGATCAAGAAAAGAAATATTTGAACTATGATTCATACCTACTATTTACTATTCAGACTTCGCAACCGGACTCAAAAAAAATTCAAATAGGTATTTCCTAAATCAAACGCTTTTTCTTCTTTCAGTTTGAACAAAGGACAAATGTTTCTCTAGATTTTGTTGAGTCATTACATCCATTCATTGAATAAGTGATTATCAAACGGTTCTTACTCAGAGAACCTTTGAGTTTAGCTTGAGTCTTTGCTTGATTAAATCATCGTGGTTCTAGTATGAATCTGAGGTTTCAATTGATTCATAGGGTCTCAACAAGGGAATTCCTATCAATAGCAAAACTATTGTTAATCTGCATTACGCACAAAAAAACAACAAATCAAATAACAAATAAAAAATAGGGAAGAGAAGATTCAAGAGGCCTGTACCGATCAACATAAAGAAAGACGGATGAGCCAACTTGATATTTTTGGTATTATCATCACAAAGAAGAGATTCCGGATTTTTGTTACTTCGTATCTTTGGGGCAAATCGAATCAAGTGGCT